ACATCCGTTACGGTCGTCATTCGATTCAAAGAATTCTCCGTTCCAGAAACGTACATGAGATTTTCATCTCATACGGCTCCTCCCCTATGTGCATAATGAAAATAATACATGGAATCAAAAAAGGTTGAAATATTCTCATTATGAATTCAGTGGGGCTAACGTTTTTACAAGAAATCTCTAGCCAACCTTTCTGCAAAAGATATTTTCTTAACATCACGCGTGTTGATACTGGTACTAGATAAAAATGTAAACTCCAACAATTTCTTTGTTCTCAACGCCCTTTAATTTCCAGGAATTAATCACTTCAACAGTCTTCTATGGTTCTAAGGGTATCCAAAGTACCAACGAGATGGATGTTTGTTATCCCAACCATTCTTTTTAGTCCCGATCCCGATAAGGAAAAGCGGTAATTTTAAACAAAGTTTTCGTGTTGTTGATTCCTAGGCGTAGCGCCTCTTCCCCTATGCGGCCTATTGGTACTAGTCTAGTATGGTAGGGTTGGCCTGTAATATAGAACCCATAGAACCCATAGGTGTAACCTTTCGCTCAATACTCGAATCGACAATTGAAGCATCTGAGGCTGCATTAATCGGGGATACACGACAGAAGGAATTGTTTTATCTAGAAACTTCACCTTCACCAAGCGTAGATTTTTTCAATAATCTTTTTCGTTCTTTTCTATCCCGAATCTTCCGTCTTTCTCCTAAGACCGAAGCGGTAAATAAAAAAATAATCAAATCACACCATCTCTATAATAGGTAAATGCCTCTTTTTCTCCTGAAGTTGTCGGAATTATTCGTAATAAGATATTGGCCACAATTGAAAAGGTCTTATCAATAAAATTTTCATTTATCCGCGATCTAGGCATAGGTAGAAATCCATTCTCTAATTCTTTTCATTAACTCTCGTGAGAAAACGATCCCACAAGTAAAGGAATTTTACAGTACGAAATAACATAAAAGCAGACTCATATCCAATTTTTTCTTTTTGTTTTTGAAAGGGGTCGATAAAAAATAAGAAATATTAGAATCCGATTCGATTTCATCCAAATGTAGTAGTTATAAATGTAGTAGTATAAGAATGAAAGGAACTATTCCGATTTGATCAAAGTAGAAGAATCAAAGAATTTATCTTGCGGATTAGGAGAATTCGAGAAGTTTTTCTGAAATTAAGATCCAAAGAAGAAAAAAATCGAATAATTCTTCAATAATCCTTCTATAATGAAAATAGAATAACCCTCCATTTTGTGTTTTGTGCATAGCGGGTAGACGCTTATACACTATACAATCAAATCAAAAGGGATGATTTATGAATTTGGAATAGATTTACGGGTTAAGGGGTTGTTGTTAAGCGACCTAAAATTGGAAAGAAAATTTCAAATTCTTATGGAAATTGAATTCGAATAAAAAGATAATTATGATCTAAAGGTATCCATTCACCATAGTCTAACAAAATAGACCGATCAGTTGATTCGTTCCAATTCATTGATTGAATCCGGTAAAAATATCAGAAAAAGGTAGGAGCGCCGTCTCCGTCTTGGCAAACAAGATATATCTTTATTGTTATTGTTTTTAACCGTTTTTCAAAAAAAAATTATATTATCTTTTTCTCCCAGCTCCCTGGCTCGAAGAAAAAATTCTTTCTTTGATGAAAAGTTTTCCATTTTTATAGCTAGAATGGATTCGAGTGTCTGTACCCATCTAACAATCGAATATGAACAACTCGCAATTCGCTCGGATTCTCGGTCATAATCATTATGTAGGAGAGATGGCCGAGTGGTTCAAGGCGTAGCATTGGAACTGCTATGTAGGCTTTTGTTTACCGAGGGTTCGAATCCCTCTCTTTCCGTATCTTCACCCAATTCACCAATGCTTCAGACCTTTCTTTGAGATAGATTCTCAATTCCTAATTTCTGTGATACGGAAGGAAAGAAAGAACGGGCAGGGAATAAAGATCTGCCTACTGATCTATGATACATGAACGGGAGAAAAATACAAATCTCCGGATCCAATTCCTTACCTTGTGTCCCTTTACTTAACTTAAGTGAAAGGGAAAAATTGTACGAACCCTTGGTTTGTTATTTTAGTTAGGTTTAAGTCTGACGAGAATAATATTCTACGACAAGTAATTCATTTATTTTCAAACCGACCCATTTACTATCTATTATTTGATTGACTAATCCTTTATATTGGAATGCGTGAAGAGTCAAATGCTTTGGCAATTCTTCATGGTGGGATGAATCAAGATAATTTTGAATCAGAGCTCTTGATTTTTGGTCATCCCTTGCTGTAATAATATCTCGGGGTTTGCAACGATAACTTGGTATATCTACTATACGACCATTAACTAAAATATGTCTATGATTAACTAATTGGCGGGCTTGAGGAATAGTTGAAGCCATACCCAATCGAAAAAGGATGTTATCTAAACGCATTTCAAGTAATTGTAGTAAAACCAGACCCGTTGATCCTTTGGCTTTTCCGGCGATACGAACATATTT